TATGATTCTGCTATGTACTAAAAGAATTTTATTGTAATGGAATAGAATATAGGAGGAATCGAATCCCTTGTATGAGTAAAAAGAATAAGTACAGTTTTGAATGTTTTGCTTATGTACAAAGTAACAACCAACCATTCTAATTGGATCAGTGAATCATTTTTCAGTCATTCATTGAATGATAAATCACTACAAGTGAGGGAGATACACGATTTAAATAACGGAAAATCAAATATTTTAAAATTGTATCTAGAATGACCGGAAAGGTAGAAACAAGACCGGATATAATTTGATCATTATGAGCAAATCCAAAATCTTTGTAGACAGATCCAATCATTAGTTCCCAACCGTGGGGCGAATGGAATCCTATACATAAATCAGTTACTAAAAGAATGGAAAAGGCTTTGATTGTGTCGCTTAAGTTATATAGAAATTCTTGAACCCAATAGTTAAGAATAACAAGTTCTTCATTACCTAGCATAGAATAACCACTTAGAATAACGAAACAGATCATATTTGTCGAGAAGTGCAAAATCGTATGGATACAATCTTCATTGTGCATCTTGATCAATTGGATCGTTTCGTTGTAGATTCCGATACGAAGCTTTTCTAGATGTGTTCCCGGGTATTCCTTTATCATTTCGTCCAAGAGTAAGAGTTCCTCTAATTCTATGAATTTTTTTAGAATACTCTTTTCTTGAATATCATTCAAAAAAATTTCGGATTGCCTAGTATCCCACCAATTAGTAACCCAAGATTCCAGACTTTTAGTAAATGAGAGAGAGATCCACCAGGGCAAAAATACTATAGATGCAAGATATAGAAGGGGAATGAATGCTTTCTTTTTTGCCATTTTTTCGTCTTTGAATTTTTAATGAACTCACCCCATTCGTTGACGCTATACGATACTAACTAATATTCCTATCAAGGATCAGTTCTATTACAAGTTATCGAGCCCACGAATCTATTCCCCGCTTTTTTTGTGTATGATTCAGTGGTTAGTACTTGAATTTATAAATAATACAGAAATGGAATAAAAAAGAATCCACTTCGAATAAAGAGATTGTTTCCAAATCTATCACTTGCTAAAATTCGAAGAGAGTGACCCCTTTCAATAAAGAAATGCATGAAAGAGCCCCTTCAAGTAACAAATATTATTCAGATTTTGAAACGAAAGAACTCTCTTTCTATCAAAATATCCAATTTTTTGAAAAAAAAAAAACGACGCATAGTCCGGGAATAATTGAGAGAATTTTCTGAAGAATATTGTGATTCTGATAAAAAAAATGACTACCAAAACAAGACAAAAAAGCTATCGTTATAAGCATCCCAATCGTTTGGTAATTAAGAAGTACAAAAAGGGATAAAAATAAAAATTGATTGACAAAACAAAAAAAAAAGAGAATCTACAAGATAGAATCTCTCTATTGAAAAGAAAAAAAAGCATTCATTCTTTTCATTTCAGTTTCAATTCATTTTTTAAAATACTTCAATTGGTACACGCAAGAAATAAGCCAATTCAGCAGCTTTTTGCTCAAGTTCTCGTGGAGTCAAATTCTCATCAGTACGAGTCAAAGGAATAGCGCCATGGCCTCTGATTTCCATATAAAGGACACGACGAGCATAAATACCCTCTTTCACTTCTATTCTGATGGACTGGACGTCTTTCATAAAGAATTGGAGGAAGATGCGACGATTTTTTCCAGGAAATCCCCAACGAAAAATACACACTATTCCTTCTTTTCTATCGAACCGATCATAACCACTACCTACATTCCACGAAATTGTGCACCACAAATAAGAGCTAATAAAGAGACCCGCAATTCCGTAGAAAGACATCACGATCCCCTGTGGAAAAAAAATGATTTGCGTAGGCGGAAATAAAGATATCAAATTTCTACCAAGATAACTGGAAATTCCAACTAATAAAAACCCTAATGAACCTAAAAAAAGGATAAAGGCCCAGCAGAAATTACTTGTTTTTCGAGACCCTGCTATAAGTTCTATCCATATATGTTCTGATCGCCAATTCATACTAGATCTAGTTGCATTTTATTGAAATTGAGAGAATAACCCAAATTAATTTGACTTTTTGTGTGTTTCCGAAATAACTCTCATCAACTAGCACTATTCTGATGTGAACTTTTATTTTAGGAGTAATTCATCGAATTGGTTAGATATAAAATAATAATATCCATTTCGTATGATTTCCTATAGATATCCACATACATATAGATATATTCACTTTACATTTAAGGCATTCGCCCCGATCCCGATTTGATTTCGTTGCAAATAGCTATAATTTATTTACTCATATATCATGTTTACACACGAATAACAATAATAGTTTCTTTATGTTCGGGGGAAACCACATCACATATTTTATTCTAAGAAATGGATATCTGTGTTATGGTCTAAGTCTAAATCTTGAAAAAAAAAACAAAATAGATGAGATTTAGCCCCATCATATCGATATCTAAAAAATCTTGTTTTTTTGAATATGAAGAGATAAAGAAGCCATCGCAATTGCCGGCAATATTAGGCCCACGAAAGGCACAAAAAAAGAGGGTAAATTTGTCATAAAATGGATACCTGGATTTACTATTTTTACCTGTTATTGTTATATTGTTATTTATATTGTTATAAAGGTATCTTATAATCATTATTTATAATTCATATAGAATTATACTAAGCATATCTAAGTGAGTATATGTGATATAATAAAAAATATATAAATATTATAAAATAAGTGCAAGGAATGTCGAACTAAATAAATATAATTTTTCATCTTTCTACATGAAATATATATATATATGATAATCGCCTTTTTTATTATCTTGTTTTTGTCTTATAATTTGAATTTCATAAAATGGAATAAAATAAAGAAAGAGTTTCTTACAACTTCCTGAAAAATTTGTTACAATCCGATCCGGGAATAGGGAGTCTTAGTAAAACTGGGGATTCTAAAAAAATATCGAAAGATGCAAGATTCTGTACTTTTCACTTTTAAATTTTCTATATTTGAATTATATACACATAAGAAGAGAACGTGAAATTCGCTTTATTCTCCTTGCCTAATTTTAATTTAGCGGAAGAAGGAATGCATTCTTTTTTTTTTGATAGAGGTTTTTACTGATTAGTAATCGGGAATGTCGGTAAAAAAAAAAAAGGATCCGCATAATTATTTTTACAATTAAATCTTATGTTATCAAATGCTACCAAGCCAAAATCCATTCTACGGATTTTGGCTTTGATTTCTATAAACTAAATAACTACTCGTTTTATAAAAAAAAAAATAATAATTTATATTTTGATTAATTAATATATTTTTTTTATTTTTGATTCAGAGAAAAGAAAGCGTGGAGCTGAAATAACTCACTCAGAACGTCTTTTAAAAGATTACGTGGCACGATTAGGTCGAATTGGCCCTTATGGAATAAATATTCAGCCGTTTGTGAGCCCTCAGGTACTGTCGTATTCAATGTTTGTTCAATTACTCTTTTACCCGCAAATGCAATGTAGGCATTGGGTTCGGCAATAATGATATCGCCCAACATACCAAAACTGGCTGTCACCCCACCAGTAGTAGGAGATGTAAGGATTGATACATAGAATAACTTTTTCTTTGATTGATAATCATATAAAGCGGAAGCTATTTTAGCCATTTGCATCAAGCTCAAACTTCCTTCTTGCATGCGTGCTCCTCCGGAAGAACACACTAGAATAAGAGGCAAAAACTGATTGGTAGCATATTCGATCAAACGAGTGATCTTCTCGCCAACTACGGAGCCCATACTACCCCCCATAAACTGAAAATCCATAACCCCAATTGCTATGGGAATACCGTTTAGTTGACCTGTGCCTGTTTGAACAGCCTCAGTTAATCCTGTTTTTCTTTGATAAGAATCAATACGCTCTTTGTAAGATTCCTCTTCCAACGGAAATTCAATGGTATCCACAGAGACCATATCTTCATCCATAGGAACCCAAGTACCTGGATCAATCAAAAGTTCTATTCTATCTGAACTACTCATTTTCAAATGATGTCCACAGTGTTCGCAAATATTCATTTTTGATTTCAAAAATTTCTTATAATTTAATCCATAACAATTTTCGCATTGAACCCATAAATGCCTATATTTTTGAGTAAAATCTAGATCATTAGAATTTTCCGTTTCTGTTATAGTTAACTCACTACCAGCCGGACTCGTTTTTATACTTGAACTCTGGGTTTCACTACTATTTCTGCTTTCATCAAAAATGTAACTAGAAATGTAATTGTCATTGTAATTGACAATACCACTTAAAATGTAACTATCAATACAAATTTGAGAACGAAAATAGCTGTCAATACAGCTAGTAATGTGTTTATTCCAACTATATTTAGTATCATATATGTAAGGATCATGGTGGGGATCATCACTATTAGATACACTATTTAGATAACAAAAATTCCGAGAATTAGAAAAAGAGCTTTCTAGTTCACTTAGAAAAGAATGAGCATTGTCAATCTCAAAAATTGGATTTTCAATATCAAAACATATGAAATAACTGTCCCTATTATTATCCCTAACTAAAAAAGTATCATCAGGTACGAAATTATGAATGTCTCTAACGCCGACTAAATGATCAACATTACTGTAACTAGAATTGTCACTATCACTCCCACTAAGAGTGTTTTTATCTATATCATTTCTAATCGGGTCTTCACTCACACTGGTATTTTCAATAGAACCAAGGCTGCCCATTGATTTACTTAGCCCATACCCGTATTCTAACTCCTTTTTTTTGGACAACATCGAGTTGAACCACCCTTTTTCCATAAAGCCTTGTTGCACATATTTACATGAAAAATACAATAGATGAATAGTCATTCGATAAAAAATCATTTGAATATTTCATTTACTATCCTAATACGCATCCAAATACAATCACTAGGGTTCTATTAACAAAAAAAAACAAGTAGGTGTTGTTTAATTATTTCAATTATTTCTTTTTTCGAT